CGTTCCAAAAAAGTTCCAGAAGATGCTAATGGTAAGCAAGAAGATTGTTTACGAAGAAACAACAAGAAAAATTCATATTCTGATACATAAGAGTTATATAGGAATCGAAATAGTCTTTTATTTTCTTTTTTAAAAAAAAAAATAGATTTCATTGAAGTAATAAAACTATTCCAATTTGAATAGTAGTTGAGAAAGAATCGCAATAAATGCAAAGATGGAACATCTTTGATACGGTATTGAAGGAGTTGAACCAATATTTCCAAATGGATAGGATAGGGTATTTGTATATGTGATAAATAATCCAAATGCAAAAATTTGTCTTCTAAAAAGGGAAATATTGAATGAATAGAGCGTAAATTCTGAAACTTGGCTATTTCTTTTTCTTTCGGACAAGGTAATTCTCGTAGCGAGAATGGGGTTTCTACAACGATTGCAAATCCCTCAGATAGAATATGAGAATAAAACTCAGAATAAAAACCAATTTTGTAATCCAACAATCGATCTTGGTTAGGATGATTAACCGAGTTAATCCAAAAATTCTGCTGATACATTCGAATAATTAAACGTTTCACAAGTAGTGAACTAAATTTCTTGTTATTACAACTAACAATTTCCACAGGTTCAGAATCATTTAATCCATAATCATGGGCAAATGCATAAATATACTCCTGAAAGAGTAGTGGGTAGACAAAGTATTGTTGACGAGATTTGTGTTTTTCTGAATACCCTTCGAATTTTTCCATTTGTATTTCTACTTGAATCAGAGAGAAGAAGCATTTCTCGGTTTATCGAATGATGATACATAGTGCAATATGGTCAGAACAGGGTGTTGCATTTTTTAATGCAAACCCTGGAAAGAAAGGGAGTCTAATCCAGAGATCTTTTTCCGCTCCTTTTCTACCCAATTAGTTTATGTTTGTTCTAAATTACAAAAGAGAACAGAACAAATTTTTTATTTTTGCAGGCCAATTGCTCTTTTGACTTTGGAATAGAGCCTCTTTATCAATATACTGGTTCTTTTACACATTCAATCCACAATATCCCTTATTCAATTCATAATCAAGAATAATTAGGATTTCTAAAAAAAAGAAAAAAAAAAGGGTCCACTCATAGGAAAACCCAACCTTTCCCCGCATCCGGCACTAATCTATTTTTAACGTCTAATTAGAGCAGGGAATCATTCCAATTAGGAAGTTAAGCTCGTTGCTTTTTATTTTACCAGAATTGGAGCCAGGCTCTATCCATTTATTCACTAGACCCATAAAATCGTAATTTTTATTCCATTCAAAAAAAAAAAATTGATTTTTTTACGACATGCTATTTTTTCCATTCATTACCCTTGAGGATCAGTCGTGGTCTTCTAGACTCTACCAAGAGTCTGGACGAATTTGTTGCTCCATCCAAATGTGTAAAAGATCATAGTCGCACTTAAAAGCCGAGTACTCTACCATTGAGTTAGCAACCCAGATAAAAAAAGGATCTTAGATACGATCGAAATCCAAAAATCAATGGAATTACACCGCGCGCTTCTGTCAAAACATTGAATTAGCAAGACATCAAAAGAAAGAATTTATCGACCATGAAAAAAACTCAAATGCCAAAATGAACAGGTCCGGTTAAATTCCACTAAGGTTAAAAAAAGAGCGACCCCGATTACGATGGCAAACTGCTCCTTTTTTTAGCGATTTATATTTTAATGAAATAAAAATATTGTATGAAAATACATGCAAGAGGAACACTCTTATCATTTGAGCGAAGTGTAGGCAGAAAAATCTAATATGCAGTGAGGATAAAGAGACCTATCTATCTACAAATTCTATTTGTTCAATAGACCTTTGTCAATGGAAATACAATGGTAAGAAAACTAATTAGATAGAAAAACAAAATAAAATAGGGGCTTATGTTGGATTGGCGCGACATAAATCCAAATAGGACTAAGAAGGAGGTAAATTATGTCTAAATAATTAGAGAACGAGGAATACTAGTGATCTTCTACTACTTTATTTATTCATTTAGTTCTTCAATTAACTCAAAATTCTTTCTTTTTCTTTAAAGAATTCCGCCTTCCTTAAAATATCATAAACAGTTCTTGTTGGTTGAGCACCCTTTTCAAGGAAATAGAGAATAGCTGGAACATTTAAAGAAGTTTGATTCTTTATAGGATCATAAAAACCTACTTTTCGAAGATCTCTTCCTTCTCTTCGAGATCGAACATCAATTGCAACGATTCGATAGACAGCTTATTGGGATAGATGTAGATAAACAACGCCCCCCCCTAGAAACGTATAGGAGGTTTTCTCCTCATACGGCTCGAGAAAATGATTTGAATTTCTGTCTATAATAATAGAAACTAGATTATGACGTGCATTAATTTCCTTACAGAAAAAACAAATTTCATTTATACTCATGACTCAAGTTGGCTAATTTTGACTGACAGACTTCAAAGGCTAAATCCTTCAAAAATTTTTGAGTCGTCTCTAAACTCTTTTCTTTGTATCATTTCGAACGAATTGACTTTTATTCCTTATTCTGATCCAATTCTGTTGTTGAGACAATTGAAAATTGTGTTTACTTGTTCTGGAATCCTTTATCTTTGATTTGTGAAATCCTTGGGTTTAGACATTACTTCGGGAATTCCTATTCTTTTTTCTTTCAAAAGAGTAGCAACATACTCTTTTTTTCTTATTTCCTTCGATAAAGCATCTACCTCTTCTATAGAAATCAAATAAGCAGGATTGATTCTGATATACTTTTAATTGAAAGAGTTTTCCCTATCTTCAAAAATAGGACTTTCTTCTTATTTTAACCTTTCTATTTCTATATTAAGGATAGACTGACAAAGTTGGCCTAATTTATTAGTTTTCACTAACCCTAGATTCTTTCCCTTGATAAAAAAAAATTCTATCCTCTCGAGCTCCATCGTGTACTATTTACTTAAAAACAAACAACCCAGCGCAAGTTTGGTTCGGGACGAATAGAACAGACTATGTCGAGCCAAGAGCATTTTCATTACTATGGAAAATGATGGATAGCAAAATCCACAATCGATCATGTCCTTCAAGTCGCACGTTGCTTTCTACCACATCGTTTTAAACGAAGTTTTACCATAACAAACATTCCTCTTTTCATTGCAAAGTGGTATAGAGAATTGATCCAATATGGGTGGAATCATGAATAGTCATTGGTTTAGTTTTGTGTATACTAATTCAAACTTGCTGTCTATAGAGCAATATGGATAAAAGAAAGTAAGTATTTATCGGGAAAGCCTCCGCAAAGATCCGATTTATTTAAACCCATATTCTATCATATGAATGAAACATAGTTCGAAAAAGAGGACTAAACAGGTTTGCTTAAGACTTATTTATTATTAAATTACCATTCTCAACGGATGACTCGAGATCATCAATTTTGAAGTTAGAAGAGAAGGATCAACTCTTCCCCAATAAATAAACTATCAACCTTCAAAAAAGTTTAATTAATTTAATTACAAAAGTTTAATTAAATTAATTACTATATTTAGAATTATATTAGCAATATATTTTTTCCGTAACAAAAATAAAGTAAGAAAAAAAATATAAAATATAATTAAGTGATTATTTATAGTAGAGACATATCCTAAATATGACTTATAGAACCAATTTTTTCATGAAAATAAAGATATTCAATTTGGCTGGACTTAATACTTTATTATGTTTTCTGCGAAAGAAAGTGAATGCTTAGAAATGGATCTAATCTAAGAGTTCATAAGATACCATTATTCTCTTTAATAAATTAATATTAATAAACTTTTGTCTCATGCGGAGTACTATCAGAAACAATCTGGGACGGAAGGATTCGAACCTCCGAGTAACGGGATCAAAACCCGCTGCCTTACCACTTGGCCACGCCCCATTTCGTTTTATGCGACACTAATAAACACTAGTATCTTTATTTGTTATTCGTCAATCCTATTTCAATTACATAAAAAATGAGGAATATTCTCTTGCTAGTATTCTAGACATGCAGATAATAGAGAATCAAAAAAATGCATTGATCATTACATGGAATTCTATTAAGATATTATATGAAAGTCGAATTTATTCCACTCTACTCTCATTTGAGAGTGCGAATACAAGGAGGTATTTTGTGTTTGGGAAAGTACGAAGAAAAAAGATTTTGAATCTGCCTTTTCCTTTTTCCCTTAGAAAAATAACTCAATCAAAATCCAATTATTTACTCTACAAGAATGAAATGCTTGTTATGCCTAATATACTTAGTTTAACCTGTATCTGTTTTAATTCTGTTCTTTATCCGACTAGTTTTTTCTTTGCCAAATTACCCGAAGCTTATGCTATTTTCAACCCAATCGTGGATGTTATGCCTGTCATACCTCTATTCTTTTTTCTATTAGCCTTTGTTTGGCAAGCTGCTGTAAGTTTTCGATGAAATGAAATGTTTAGTACTCTGTCTGCCAAATTGAATGATGTATTCATTCCAAAAAATTATAAAAATGGGTAAAAGGCGAGAGCTTTTATATTTTTATATTATGAACCTTCGACTCTAAAATGCAAATTCTTCTACATTGAACGGATAGCTGCAGCAATAAATTTGGATCAGCCTTTCTACCCTTCTGCACCTACGTTGAGCAGGTACCTAAAGGTACCTACACAATACCTAACCCTATTTTTTATATTGATAAGAGTGCTTATTATAAATGAATTCTTCCAATTTTTTTTTCAAGAATTCATTTTTCCATTTTTTCACTATCAAAATAAAAAAAATCCATCCTAGTGGATCCGTGTGGTAAGGAAAAACCGGTAATCTATTCCTTAAAAAAAAATCTTGGAGATTATGTAATGCTTACTCTCAAACTTTTTGTTTATACAGTAGTAATATTCTTTGTTTCACTCTTTATCTTTGGATTCTTATCTAATGACCCCGGACGGAATCCTGGGCGCGAGGAGTAAAAATTCCATTTTTTTTTGAATTTTTTCTTACAAATTGGATTTGTTTCGTACATTTATCTATGAGAAAATCCGGGGGTCAGAATTCCTTCCAATTCGAAAGTCCCAAATGATCCGAGGGAGCGGAAAGAGAGGGATTCGAACCCTCGGTACAAAAAAATTGTACAACGGATTAGCAATCCGCCGCTTTAGTCCACTCAGCCATCTCTCCCCGTTCCAAATCAAAAGGTTTACGTGATATGATAGAGACAAGAAATAACGATTGCAAAAAACCCTTTTTTTCTTTCAAAAGTCTATAAAAATTATATTGCCAATTCCATTTTAGTTATATTCTTTTTTCTTAATGTTAATAAAAAAAAGAAGAAAATTATTGTTTTTTATTTCTAAAAATCGATATTGGCCGAGAGACAATCAGATAGATTTTCTCTTTAGCGGGCATTTCCCTCTAAGACTTGTTATAATAAAACAAGCAGGTTATATAAAAAATAAAAAACGCTTTTTTTTTTTTTTATTATTTATCAAGAAAGCAAAAACGGTTCTTATAAAACCCAACATAAAATTGGAAAGAACCATAAAGTAAGTAGATCTGACTCCTTGAATAATGGCTCTATCCGCTATTCTGATATATAAATTCGATGTAGATGAAATTGTATAAGCGAATTTTTTTTTATTTCCTTAGACTTAGATCGCGCAAGACAAGAATTTTTTTTATTTACTATATTTAGATTCTTGGTACTAGATCTTCTATAGGAATAAGAATAAATCGCAACTCCTTTCCGCTACACATCAAAATAGATTTCGAAAGTCTTTTTTTTTAAGAATCCTCCTTTTCTGTTCTTCCACCCATGAAATAGAGAGGGAATGGGAATATAGGGGTTACTTTTATTTTCATTTTTCCCTTAAAAGATAGGCTTTGAAATTAGGAGTCATGGAATAATGCTGAATTGAAATGTTTATTTCTATAGTATAAGAAAAACAAATCGAATCAAATTCATGGATTTACCACGACCTCGGTTGTGACTCCATAGATAAAAATAAAAAATTTATATCTTCGAGACCATTGAAAAAGGGCATTGAACGAGAAACAAATCGTCCACAGATAATAAAACTATCATATGCCTTGGAAGTGACATGAGGTGCTCGGAAATGGTTGAAGTAATTGAATAGGAGGATCACTATGACTATAGCCCTTGGTAGAGTTCCTAAAGAAGAAAATGATCTATTTGATACTATGGATGACTGGTTACGAAGAGACCGTTTCGTTTTTGTAGGATGGTCCGGCCTATTGCTCTTTCCTTGTGCTTATTTCGCTTTAGGGGGTTGGTTTACGGGGACAACTTTTGTAACTTCTTGGTATACCCATGGATTGGCTAGTTCCTATTTGGAAGGTTGTAATTTCTTAACCGCAGCAGTTTCTACCCCTGCCAATAGTTTAGCACACTCTTTGTTGCTACTATGGGGGCCGGAAGCCCAAGGAGATTTTACTCGTTGGTGTCAATTAGGCGGTTTATGGACTTTTGTAGCTCTCCACGGGGCTTTTGCACTAATAGGTTTCATGTTACGCCAATTTGAACTTGCTCGGTCTGTTCAATTGCGTCCTTATAATGCAATTTCATTCTCTGGTCCAATCGCGGTTTTTGTTTCTGTATTCCTTATTTATCCACTGGGGCAATCTGGTTGGTTCTTTGCGCCGAGTTTTGGCGTAGCAGCGATATTTCGATTCATCCTTTTCTTCCAAGGATTTCATAATTGGACATTGAACCCATTTCATATGATGGGAGTTGCCGGAGTATTAGGCGCGGCTCTGCTATGCGCTATTCATGGAGCGACCGTAGAAAACACTCTATTTGAGGATGGTGATGGTGCAAATACCTTCCGCGCTTTTAACCCAACTCAAGCTGAAGAAACTTATTCAATGGTCACTGCTAACCGCTTTTGGTCCCAAATCTTTGGTGTTGCTTTTTCCAATAAACGTTGGTTACATTTCTTTATGCTATTTGTACCCGTCACCGGTTTATGGATGAGTGCTATTGGCGTAGTTGGCCTGGCCCTGAACTTACGTGCCTATGACTTTGTTTCCCAGGAAATCCGTGCAGCGGAAGATCCTGAATTTGAGACTTTCTACACCAAAAATATTCTTTTAAACGAGGGTATTCGTGCGTGGATGGCAGCTCAGGATCAGCCTCATGAAAATCTTATATTCCCTGAGGAGGTTCTACCACGTGGAAACGCTCTTTAATGGAACTTTCGTTTTAGCTGGTCGTGACCAAGAAACCACCGGCTTTGCTTGGTGGGCTGGGAATGCCAGACTTATCAATTTGTCCGGTAAGCTACTTGGAGCTCACGTAGCCCATGCAGGATTAATCGTATTCTGGGCCGGAGCAATGAACCTATTTGAAGTGGCTCATTTCGTACCAGAAAAGCCCATGTATGAACAAGGCTTAATTTTACTTCCACACTTAGCTACTCTAGGTTGGGGAGTAGGACCAGGGGGAGAAGTTCTAGATACTTTTCCGTACTTTGTATCTGGAGTACTTCACCTAATTTCCTCCGCAGT